AGGACTTTTATGTTTGAATTAGAATTAAAAAAATAAAATAGAATAGTATCAAGAAATTTGAAAAACTATTACTTAGGGTTATATAATTTTTATTCAATGGAATACGCAATTATAGAAGCCAGTGGTCGTCAATTTTGGGTAGAACCTAAAAAATTTATTGAATTTAATAGATTGATTCTTAACTAATTAAAGTTGATAATACACTTAATAATGTTCTTTTAGTAAAAACCTCAAGTAATATTATTATTACTAAGGCAACCATTGCTACACGACCATTTAAAACTTCACTAACTAAGTAAAAACCCCATCTAGATTCGTAATCATTAGATTCTTTAAAATTATTGTTCATAGAAAATTAATATCGGGATTATATAAAAAATTGCCATTAAAATTATGATAATTATAATAACACGTTTCTTATAATTTCTGAAAACAACCTCCCCTAAAACAGCTTTTCGCAGAGTATTAAAAATTGACACAATTTATATATTGAATCTATAATTAATGTAGGTAAGATTATTAAATAGTTTTTAGGTTTTTTTTCCTTAAGTTCTTATTAAATAATAAAAATAAATTAATATAAATGTTATGACAGACACCTTAATGTTAATGGTAGTAGCATCATTCGAATGGCCGTCACTTAATCCAAATGATTATACAAGAGCAGAAATGTTAAATCTTTTGGTGACAGCTATGGTAGCAGGACTAAGGCAGTATTATTGGATTTTAACTTTACGCTTATCAATACAATGGTTCCCAAATATTAATCCTTATATTCACCCAATGTATTCATTATTACACGCAACAGATTTTTTCTTAAAAGAATTTGATGACATAGTACCTACTGTACTAGGTATGGATATGTCTTCTATGTGTGCATTTATCTTCCTCGAGTGGATTATACGAACATTAGAGTCTATTACTTTTACAGAACCTCCCATTTTTTAGAAAGGGAAATTAGATATATTATAATAAAACTTATATTAAAAATGTTAAAAATAAGATTTAAACGTGGTGGCCGTAAAAAACAACCTTTTTATAGAATTGTGGTAATGGACGTTAGAACAAAAAGAGATGGAAAAGTATTAGAGGAATTAGGTTTTTATAACCCGATGGATAAAACTTTTCATATTAATCGTGAGCGAACAATTCTTAGATTAGCTAATGGTGTTCAACCTACAGAAGTTGTCAAAAATCTATTAAGAAAGTCTTCTGGGTTTTAAAATAAAATATAGGTAATTTATTTATGTTAAATAAGAATGTCTATGTATTCAAGATTATTTGGAGCAAAAACTATTTAGGGTTAGCTGTGGATAAAAAACTCCAAAATAATCGTACATTACCCATCACTACATTTTTTTTTTGGCCCAGAGAGAATGGGTGGCAATTATTAAAAGAAGAATTATCCTATAAGCCTTGGATGTCAAAAGATGATTCGATTGATATATTAAATGCTTATACTGAGATTATAAATTATTGGTTATTAAACGTTAATGAAGTAGAGAGTATAACAAAGTTAATAAGAGATAGCTCAAAATTGAAGTTTGAACTTTTGGCTAAATTTTAATTTAAAAAAAGAAAAATAGTCTATAGAATTTAATAAAAAATTTATTAAACCCTATAAACTATTTTTATGACTAAAAATATCCATGTTTAAATTTTATATCAGGTTTTAGTAAATGAGAAATAAAAATAGAAAAACCCTACAAATTCTTTTTTTAATTAAAGATTTGGATCCCATTTTTTTCGAATTTTTAATAAATAACATAGAATACCCTAATAAAAAACTTATATTTACTAAAGATAAAACCCTTAAAATTTCTGATATAAATGTTATATTCTTTTTTATTTATTGTAATATATTTTCGACCAGACAATTAAATATACAACTACAAAAAAAAATAACCGGTGATAGAGCAAAAAATAATTTATTGTACTACATAAATAAAGGTAAACGAACATTAATCGCAAAAGCTTTAAATAAAAACTTAAAACAGCAACTTCAAAAGAGCTTTTTTTTAAGTATTAACAAAACAAAGTACAATGAGATGATTTCTTCACAAATTTTAATTTCTGTTGAGACATTAAAGCGTTTTAATTTAATTTAACCGAAATAAAAAATAACTGGGGTAGGAGGATTCGAACCTACGAATGGCGGAGTCAAAGTCCACTGCCTTACCACTTGGCTATACCCCAAAAAGTATCCATAAATCTAATATATAAGTTATAATATTCTCTGAGCTAGGAGGGATTCGAACCCCCGACACCGTGGTTCGTAGCCACGCGCTCTAGTCCACTGAGCTACAAGCCCTATATGAATATAATACATTACTTTACTATTTCATAATATAACAAACAATTTTTAATCCCGCTATTTATAATTCTTTTAAGTTTATTAGTAAATTGATTTAAATTTAAAAACATTAATACAATTAAAATGGTACGTTATAGAGGCCCGCGTTTAAAAATTATTAAAAGATTTGGTGACTTACCAGGTTTAACGAGAAAAGTGGTACTAAAAAAGCAGAATGCACAAGGAAAAGAGACAAATGATCAGAAAACCCCAAAAGCCTCGGCTTATAAAATTAGATTGAATGAAAAACAAAAATTACGTTATAATTATGGGATAACTGAATCGCAATTATTAAGGTATGTTAAGGAAGCAAGACGAAGAAAAGGTCTAACAGGTTTTTTATTAATGCAACTTCTAGAAATGAGACTAGATAATATTATTTTCCGTTTAGGATTAGCTCCAACAATTCCTGCTGCAAGACAAATTGTTAACCATGGGCATGTATTAATAAATAAAAAAAGAGTTAATATACCTAGTTTTCAATGTCGACCAAATGATTCTATTAGTTTTTCTACAAAACCTAAAACAATTGCGTTAATTAAATCGAATTTGAATCAAGGAGAAAATGCAACTTCAAATGATAATGTTTTAAATAGTCATTTAGAATTCGACCAAAAGTTATTAACAGGTAAAATTCTAAATTTAGTAAAACGTAAAGATCTTAGATTTAAAATCAATGATATGCTTGTCATTGAATATTATTCAAGACTTGCTTAAAAATAAATAGATATAATTTTAAAGAGAGGTTTATCCTCTCTTTTTTTCCTTTTATGATTTTTCCTAGACCTAGTTTAATTTTTTTGCTTCTTCTTCTTTATCTATAACTAAACCTTCTATTGTTGTTGAAAGTTTTCTTGATAAAGCCATTTCACTATTTGATTTTGAAGGTTCAACCATAGGGTAACAATTTTCATCTTCTAGAACGTTACATTCAAGTAGAACAGGTTCAGGCCCTTCTAAAGTATCACGTAATGTGGGCCATATTTCCGATTGACGTTCAGTATACATACTTTTAATACCATAAGCATTTGCAAGTACATCGAATTTTGGTGCTCCTTCTACCATATTAGAATGAGAATATCGGCTTTCGTAAAATGTCTCTTGCCATTGACGTACCATTCCTTGCCAATGATTATTAATAATAATAATTTTAATCCTTAATTTATATTTAGAAATTGTCCCTAATTCTTGTAAATTCATTTGAAAACTAGAATCACCAGTAATACAAATAATATCTTCTTTTGGGTAAGCTACAGCCGCACCAATGGCAGCAGGCAAGCCAAACCCCATCGTACCTAAACCAGCACTAGATAACCATTTACGTCGTTTACATTTTGTATATTGTGCAGCCCACATTTGGTGTTGTCCAACATCTGTAGTAATTATTGCATAAGGTCTAATATCTGTTAATGTTTTAATAACAGTTTGAGGCAATAAAACATCATCAACGGTTTTAGGCAATAATGAATAATCTCCAGGAATTGGTAGTAATGGAAATTCCTGCTTCCACTCTATAGTCTTTTTATACCATTTTTTAAATTCTTTACGAAGAGGTTTTTTCAGCCATCTATGCTCTGGTCGATCCATCAATAATAGAAACTTCGTTAAGATTTTTTTAATATCACCTACAATACCAATACCAACATTTTTATTTTTACCAATTTCTGCCTCATCAACATCAATATGGATAATAAAAGCTTTGCAAGCAAAATCTTGTAATTTCCCAGTAACCCTATCATCAAACCTAGCACCAACTGCAATTAATAGATCGCAATTTGCTACTGAAAAATTTGCGTATACAGTCCCGTGCATACCTAGCATACCCAAAGATAATCTATTATTTTCATTGAACGCTCCTTTTCCTGTTAAGGTTGTTGTTACAGGGATTTGATAGCGATAAGCAAACCGAGCTAACTGACGTCCTGCTTGAGAGCTTACAACCCCACCACCAATGTATAATAAAGGTCTTGAAGATTCTGAAAGCCTCTGTAGGGCCATTCTTATTTTGTCAGTTTGATTCTTAAATTTATACCTCCAACCTAAAACCTTATGTACAGTTGTTGCATAGCATGGGATAAATCTTTTTATTTTTTCTAAACCTACATTTTTTGGTATATCAATTAAAACTGGACCGGGTCTTCCATTTTGAGAGACATATATTGCTTCTGTAAGAATTTGAGACATAAACCTAGATTCCAAAACAACATAAGAATGTTTAACTAAAGATAATGTTATTCCATAAATATCAATCTCTTGAAAAGCATCAGTCCCAAGGAATTGAGTTCCTACTTGTCCAGTCAGAACTATCATGGGGATTGAATCTAAGTAAGCAGTTGCAATACCAGTAACTAAATTAGTTGCACCTGGACCTGATGTAGCAAAACAAACACCAACTTGGCCACTAGATCTACTAAAACCATCTGCAGCATGGGTTGCAGCTTGTTCATGCCTTACAAGATAATGTTTAATAAATTTCTTGTCTTCCCAAAAAAATAATTCATCATAGATAGGTAATATTGCTCCTCCAGGATATCCAAAAACTGAATGGATTTCACTACGGACTAATGTATCAAAAAGAGCAAATGCTCCAGTATGAATATATAAACTTTTCTCTTCAATTTCTTTGATATCTTTAAAAAGATCAATTTTTTTTCTATTTTTCTTTTCGACAATACTTGAACTTTGATTATAATAACTTTTTTCAGGTGTTTGTTGTAGCTCAATTGCCTTAAACCTTTGGTTACGACCTAATTCTCCACGGCGTGAACTACGTCTTTTAAAATAATCCTTCTTGGAATATTTCATTTGGGTATTGCGGAAAGGACTTTTAGAAAAATAATATATTTGTTGTTCTACTTTTTCTGTTGGTTCTAGTTCTTTTGATTTTAATTCTGGCTCAGGGTTTTCCCCATAGTAGGGCATTAAGTTAAAAAATTGTTGAGTTGTCATAAATTAATTATTTTTAAATATAATAATAAAGTAAGTGTAATAAAGTAATTTACTCTATACTAAGCATTTGTTTTAAAATGCAAAATAAAGTAATTAAAATACTTATTAAAAAAAAAAAAATTATTTTCTTATCATTAAACTTTTTCAATTGTTCAATAATAGGTGTTAATAATATTAAAATTAATCCCAGCATTGAAGATATAAAAAATCTTGGATAACGTAATAAATTATCCCAAAAAACCATTTATTAGCCTTTTTATTTATTTATTTTATTGACACTCTTCTTAATAAAAATTCTATTATGAAACCAAGACGGTTAAAAAAGTACCCATTTAGTTTAGCAAAAATAAGAATTATAAAACAAATTAATTCTCTAATATGAATACAATTGTATTAGAGATCCAATTTGTTTTACTCTAGCATATAGCTTATAATGTATAATAAAAATTGATATTTCTATTGAATTCTACAAATGGTTATATATTATTATACTATAACCCTATCTGATATCTGACACAAGTCTTAAAAATTTACAAAAAAATAACCTATTTATGACACTACTTATTCTTGGAGGAACCGGAACGTTAGGCCGACAAATTGTTAGGAAAGCTTTAGAGAATGGTTTTCAAGTTCGTTGTATTGTTCGTAATAAAAGAGCCGCGAATTTTTTAAAAGAATGGGGAGCTGAATTAGTTTATGGCGACTTAACAATCCCAGAAACTTTACCACTTTCCTTTCAAGGTGTGACAGCTATAATTGATGCATCGACTACAAAACCTGAAGATAATACTGAATTAGTACATGTAGACTGGTATGGTAAATTAATTGTAATAGAATTATCAAAATATGCTCAATTAAAACGTTTTATATTCTTATCAATTTTGAATTCGGAGAAGTATCCTTATATAACTTTAATGCAAATGAAATATAGGATAGAAAAGTTTATAAAAAGTTCAACTATACCTTTTACTATTTTTAAATATGCTGGCTTTTTCCAAGGACTTATCTACCAATATGCAATACCAATCTTGGAGCAAAAATCTATTTTAGTTACATTAGAATCACCAACAATTGCTTATATAGATACTCAAGATGCTGCATTTTTTTGTATAAAAAGTTTATCCATTAAGGAAACAGAAAATAAAATATTTGCTACTGGAAGTTCTCAAGCTTGGAAATCAGAGGAAATTATTGAACTTTGTGAAAAATTATCTGGGCAAAAGGCAAAAACTCAAACAGTTCCTGTATTCCTTTTAAAAGTTTTTAGACAAATAACAGGGTTTTTTGAGTGGAGTCTTAAAATTAGTGATCGTTTAGCATTTATTGAAGTAATAAATAATACTCAAAGTTTTACATCTTCAATCCAAGATACATATAATTCATTAGATATTAATAAAAAAGAAGTATTAGAATTAGATTTTTATTTCCGAGAATACTTTGAAATGATGCTTACACTTTTAGAAAAATTAAATGCTGGTCAAATAAAAAAAAATCAAACTTCTATCATTTAACAACATTTAACAAAGAAAATATGAATCATGCTATTTTTGTTGTAAAAGTTATTGAAAAGCCAGTCCATTTAATTTATAAGGAATGCCAATCTATGGAAATAAAAGTAAAATTTCCAGCTCCTCGAAAAAAAAATTCTATAAATGAATTGACACTTTTGCTTTGGGGTGATTATAAAGGTGATTTTGTAAAATATTATAAAGCACAAGACTATTTAATAATTGAAGGGACACTTACATCAAAGGGTTATGCTAATGAGGAAAATGAGATAAATGAGACAAAAATTATTGTTAAAAAACTTTACCCATTTTTATTAATATAAAAATGGCTAAAATCTTTTAACATTTATAATTCTAATCTTGAACAATAATTAAAGTTGAGTATAGAAAACTTAATAAATTTTCTTATCCTTAAGTTTAATTATTGTTATAAGAGACAAAAATTGGATTAATCAATTGGACGCATTGAAAGTACAGCCTCTGTTTGTCGGTTTATACCCTTTTCAAAACCTGCAGCAGCAGCTCTTGAACGACCAGAATGCCACCAATGACCAACTAATAAGAAGAAACCTAAGAAAAAGTGAGATGTTGTTAACCAAGAACGAGGTGATACATAGTTTACAGAATTTATTTCAGTAGCTACACCACCAACAGAATTTAAAGATCCTAATGGAGCATGAGTCATATATTCCGCTGCTCGACGTTCTTGCCAAGGTTGGATATCATTTCTGATTTTATTAATATCTAAACCATTAGGACCACGTAAAGGTTCTACCCATGGAGCACGTAAATCCCAGAAACGCATTGTTTCACCACCAAATATGATCTCACCACTAGGTGATCTCATTAAATATTTTCCTAAACCAGTAGGTCCTTGTGCAGAAGCAATATTTGCACCTAATCGTTGATCTCGCACTAAGAAAGTAAATGCTTGTGCTTGAGAAGCTTCTGGACCAGTAGGACCAAAGAATTCACTTGGGTAAGCAGTATTGTTATACCATACAAAAATAGAAGCAGTTATACCCATAATAGATAAAGCAGCTAAACTATAAGATAAATAAGCTTCCCCAGACCAAACAAATGCTCTACGTGCCCAAGCAAATGGCTTGGTTACTATATGGAATACACCACCAATAACACAAAGCGCACCTACCCATATATGACCACCTACAAGATCTTCCATATTATCAATTGAAGTAATCCAACCGTCACCACCAAATGGTGATCTAAATACATATCCAAAAATAATAAAAGGATTTATAGTTGGGTTATCAATAAATCTAACATCTCCACCACCAGGTGCCCATGTATCATATAATCCATAGCTAAATAGATTACCTGGCATAGCTCGGAAAGCAAATAGTAAAGCACCTAAACCAAGAAAGATTAAATGGATTCCTAAAATAGATGTCATTTTATTTTTATCACGCCAATCGTAACCGAAAAACGGGAATGATTCTTCTAGTGTGTCTGGACCAATTAATGAATGGTAAATACCACCAAAACCTAGTACAGCTGAAGAAACTAAATGTACAACTCCAACCACAAAGTATGGGTAAGTGCTTACAATTTCTCCACCAGGGCCTACACCCCAACCTAAAGTTGCTAAATGAGGGATTAAAATAAAACCTTGTTCGTATAATGGTTTTTCAGGAATGAAATGAGAAACTTCAAATAACGTCATCGCACCTGTCCAAAAAACCATGATACCTGCATGGGCTACATGTGCACCTAATAATTTACCAGATACGTTAATAAGACGAGCATTACCAGACCACCAAGCAAAACCTGTAGATTCAATGTCTCTACCTGCTACAATATTAAAGGGCGTTTCCACGTGGTAGAACCTCCTCAGGGAATACAAAGTTTTCATGTGGCTGATCTTGTGCAGCCATCCAAGCACGGATACCTTCGTTTAATAAAATATTTTTAGTATAGAATGTTTCAAATTCTGGATCTTCAGCAGCACGAAGCTCTTGTGATACAAAATCGTAAGCTCGTAAATTAAGAGCAAGTCCTACAATCCCGATAGCGCTTGTCCATAAACCTGTTACAGGTACAAAAAGCATAAAGAAATGTAACCAACGCTTGTTTGAAAAAGCTACTCCAAAAATTTGTGACCAAAAACGGTTTGCTGTTACCATAGAATAAGTTTCTTCTGATTGTGTTGGTGTAAATGCACGGAAAGTATTCGCAGCATCTCCATCCTCAAATAGAGTATTTTCTACAGTAGCACCATGGATAGCACATAATAATGCTCCACCTAGGATACCAGCTACACCCATCATATGGAATGGATTTAATGTCCAGTTATGGAACCCTTGTAAAAATAATAAAAAACGGAATATCGCTGCTACCCCAAAACTTGGAGCAAAAAACCAACTCGCTTGTCCTAATGGATATAATAAGAAAACAGAAACAAAAACTGAAATCGGTCCAGAAAAAGCTATGGCGTTATAAGGACGAATCCCAACTAAACGAGCAATTTCAAACTGACGTAAACAAAATCCAATTAGTCCGAATGATCCGTGTAATGCGATAAAAGCCCACAGACCACCAATTTGGAACCAACGTGTGAAATTACCCTGAGCTTCTGGTCCCCATAAAAGTAAAAGGGAATGCCCCATACTATTAGATGGTGTTGAAACTGCTGCAGTTAAGAAATTACAACCTTCTAAATATGAAGTTGCTAATCCATGTGTATACCATGAAGTAACAAAAGTTGTTCCAGTAAACCAGCCCCCAAGTGATAAATAAGCACAAGGAAATAGAAGTAACCCTGACCAACCTACAAAAACAAAACGATCTCTTTTTAACCAGTCATCTACAAGGTCAAATAACCCACTACGCTCTGTTTGTCCAATTGCAATAGTCATACGTTAATTACTAAGTATTAACTGCAAGGAATAATAAAGTAGATAATAGAAAAATTTTAAATAATTAAATAAAATGATTAATATCAGACTTGCCTAATCAGCTAATTTATTTTTGTTCTTATAATGGCTAAGATAAGATATCTATCTAAATAATATTTCTTATTTATCAAATATTGTATAACTTTTCTCTACTCTAATGAATAAATTGAAAAATTTAATAAACTAATAATTAAAGAAGCTCCCCAGGTAGGATTTGAACCTACGACCAATCGGTTAACAGCCGATTGCTCTACCACTGAGCTACTGAGGAATTATGTTTATTGTAACTACCGATTCATTATACATTCTATTTACTTAATTGATGTTGGTTTTAAAGTAAAATAAATTAAAACTATATTAATTAAGTCTTTTTTATTTAAATTTATCTGAAAACTTTTTTAAAAGATAGGCTGTAATTTTATCTTTTGATATTTGGTTAAATCTTTCATTTTAAAGATTTAACTAAATACCAATAATTATTACTATATATAATTGTGTTGTGACAATCTTTTAAAGGTTTTTAATTCATGACAGGCTTTAACCAGTCGTAACCTTTTTCTTCCAATAAATTTGCTAGACTGGCATCACCTGTTTTAATGATTTGTCCATCTTGCATAACATGAATAAAGTCCGGTCTTATATATTCTAATAATCTTTTATAGTGGGTAATCAGAATAACACTTTTACTTTTATTTTCCATTAATGTATTAATTGTTTCAGAGATAGATTTCAATGCATCAATATCTAGACCTGAATCTGTCTCATCAAGAATCCCTAATTTTGAGTCTAATAAAGCAAATTGTAAAATTTCATTTCGTTTTTTCTCTCCCCCTGAAAACCCTTCATTAACATTCCTAGAAATAAAGCTTTCGTCTAATTTAACCATTTTTAATTTTTCTCTTAACAATTCATAAAAAAACAAGGGGTTTACTTTTGGTAAATCCATTGATACTTGTTTTGCATTATAAATTGCTTGAAGAAATTCTTGATTATCTACGCCCGCTATCTCTACTGGATACTGGAATGCTAAAAATAAACCTAAATGAGAGCGTAAATCTGGGTCCAATTCACAAATATTTTCTCCTTGAAATAAAATTTCTCCTTCTGTGACTTCATAAGATGGGTGACCGGCAATTACTTTTGAAAGAGTACTCTTCCCAGAACCATTTGTTCCCATTATAGCATGTATTTCTCCTTCAAAAATAGATAGATTAACTCCTTTTAAAATTTTATTATCATCGATACTCGCATGTAAATTTTTAATTTCTAAAAGTGGGACTTTATTATTCTGGCTCATCCTACGCTCCCTTCTAATTTTATACGTAATAAATGCTCAACTTCTGAAGCAAACTCAATAGGTAACTCATCAAAAACAACTTTACAAAAACCAGTTAATATTAATGTAACGGCATCTTCCGCATTAATACCTCGTTGCAATAAATAAAAAAGCTGTTCTTCCCCAACTTTTGAAGTGGAAGCTTCATGCTCTATTTTAGAAGTTGAGTTTTGTACTTGTATGTAAGGAAAAGTATTTGCTTGAGCATCGGCACCAAATAAAAGCGAATCGCATTGAGAAAAATTTCTACTATTTAAAGCTTTTGTACCGATTTTAACTAACCCACGATAACTATTTTTTGAAAAACCGCCAGATATTCCTTTCGAAATTATTTGGCTTTTTGTATTAGAACCAACATGGATCATTTTAGTACCTGTATCAGCTTGCTGCATATTAGTTGTTAAAGCTACTGAATAAAACTCTCCTTGGGATTTATTACCAATTAAAACACAACTAGGGTATTTCCAAGTAATAGCAGATCCTGTTTCAACTTGTGTCCAGGATATTTTCGAGTTTTCTCCTATGCATAAACCACGTTTGGTTACAAAATTATAAATTCCACCGATTCCATTTTTATCACCTGCATACCAATTTTGTACCGTTGAGTATTTTATTTCTGCATTTTTTAACGCAATTAACTCTACAATAGCTGCATGTAATTGATTAGTATCATATTGTGGAGCTGTACATCCTTCAAGATAACTAACATAACTTCCTTCTTCTGCTACGATTAGCGTACGTTCAAATTGTCCCGCTTCTTTATTATTGATACGGAAATACGTTGATAATTCTAAAGGGCATTTTAAATTTTTTGGAATATAACAAAATGACCCATCTGTAAATACAGCCGAATTTAATGCAGCAAAAAAATTATCCCCAGAAGGTACTACAGTACCTAAAAACTGTTTTATTAAATGAGGGTAAACTTTAATAGCTTCTGAGATAGGACAAAAAATAACCCCATATTTTTCTAATTCTTCTTTAAATGTCGTTGCAATTGAGATACTATCAAAAACTGCGTCTACTGCAACGTTTGATAAACGTTTTTGTTCGTTTAATGATATTCCTAATTTATCAAAAGTATCCCTTATTTCTGGGTCAACTTCATCTAAATTAGCTAAGGTTTTTTTTGTTTTTGGTGCAGAATAATAAACGATTTTTTGGTAGTCCATTTCCAAAAAATCTAATTTAGCCCAACCTGGACTTTTCATTTTTCGCCATTTTTTTAATGCCCCTGTTCGGAAGTGGAACATATAATCGGGTTCATTATTTTTTTTAATAATATTTCTAATTATATTTTCATTTAAACCTGGTGGAAGCGTTTCAGTTTCAATATCAGTAGAAAACCCATATTTATATGGTTGGTTTACAAGTTGTTGCAATGTAGCATTTGTTTCATTCATATTTGTCACTCCAAAAATTAAATATAGATAAGATTATTTATTTATTATAACTTTTTTTAAACTTAAAAAAACGTTTATATAATTTTTATTGGTTAAGAAAAACTAGTACTTTAAAATTACTATCAAATTTATATTATGAGGTTAAAAAAAGTCAAATTTTTTATTTACTTTAGCTACCTAAAATTTCAATTTTAGTATTTAGTATATCGATTAGTAAATTAGTAGTTAAGCAATATAACTTAAACTTTTTCATTAACCGATATAACTATTCAAGGGCTTTCTTCAATTAATAATTATTTAACGTTTAACTTCAACACATCTTTGAAAAACAAATCTATTATTTTTATTATTTGTTGTAAGAACTTTTGATCTAACAAAACCTAAATCAAGGGCTTGATGTATTGTTTCAGAGTAACCGTAGTTTAATTCAAGTTTTTTTAAAAAGGTACTAATTATTTCTTTTTGTGTCCAAGATTGAGAATCTGTAATTATATCATAAGATAAATTATTACATTTAAAAGCTAAATAATTCTGATAAGAATTTTCATAAATACTAGATTTTAAACTTTTTGAAAAAATTACAGGAACCTCAATATTATTATTATTATGTTCTACATAAGGGTATCCAAGTTTATTTATAACTTTCTTTAATACATTAGAATTTGTATATTTCGTTTTAATAGATGTGTAGTGAGACATTTTATTCTATTTTTTTTGAAACGTATTTAATAAGCTAAAAGATTTGGGTATATTTACATATACTAAGGATACTAAATCTTTTAAAGAGCGTCAAGATTCTTATTCTAATAAGTATTAATTTAAAGTAACTGAGCAGGCTCAGAAGGAATTGAACCTACATTAGAAACTTAGAAGGTTTCGGTCTTTATCCATTAGACGATGAGCCCATTAAGGTAAGAAAGTAAGAATTGGGCAGTACTGGACTTGAACCAGTGACCCTCTGCTTGTAAGGCAGACGCTCTACCACTGAGCTAACTGCCCTTAATCTTACTTTCTCGATAAACATTATACAACATAATTATCTTGACTGTATTGGTTAATAAAATTTTGGACAAACGAAATATTATTATATTTTATATTGTTAAGTAGTAAAATAATGTCTCAAAAACTACATTAAATAAATTCAAGGACTCGATAAAATAATTCTTACTTAAAATAAAGGTTTATATTATATAAAAATATTACTACAAGAATGAACTCAAATTATTAGGTTAATAATAATAAATTAATTAAATACTGATGATACACAGATACTTAAATTTTAATTTAATAGAAAATATAAAAAAATTTTAGCTGGTGAAAGGACTTGAACCTTCAACCTACTGATTACAAATCAGTTGCTCTACCAATTGAGCTACACAAGCATTTATTTGTCCACTTTAAATAGTAATTTTACACTTACAATTGAATGTATAAAAATTATTCTTTTAAAACTAAGTATCGAGGGTGAATGACGGGACTTGAACCCGCGGATGGCGGAATCACAACCCACTGCCTTAACCACTTGGCTACACCCACCTTGATACCTATAATATACTGTATAGATATACTAATGAAAAATTAAACAAATGAAAATAAATCTTTTTTTATTACTCGTATCTTTAAACGGTTGTGAATATAAAGTATATATGACGCAACCTTCTCAAGTATTTGATCTTCTAGAATTCTTTAATCATCAGAGGGAGCTTGTTATAATTCAGCATAATGGGAAAATCCATAATTATTTAAACAAAAATTCTCAATACCTAAGAGAAAAAGATAAAATTGAAATTATTACAATTGTTGGCGGTGGTTAACTCGTTAACTTTCTAAAGTTACCGAAATTCTACCTCGTTCTGTATCCTTATAAATAATTTTTATCGGTATCTGATCACCAAGCTTATATAATGACCCAAGATTTGGTGTTTTATTATGCTTTTGGGAAATTTCAGAAATATGTAAGAAACATTTTATTCCTAAAACATTAATAAAAATGCCGAAACCTCTTATAGAGGTAATATTACCTAGATAAATTTTCCCGATGGACAAATTTTTATTTACCTTACTAAATATAGCTAACCTTGAACTAACATGAGCAATATGAAAATAATCTTTAACTTCAAGAAATTTAAATGGCATAAAAAGATTTTTATTATTTGTCCTTAGATAATATTTTGGGATATTTGAGTTTAATACAAAAAATCTCAACCCATTAAAAATTACTAGTTTTCCCTTTCCTAGTGATTTTTGAATTTTGGCATAAATAGTCATATTTGTAAAATCAATTTGTCTTAGACGGTTCCATAAATAAATTGATTCTAACCGTTTTAAAGAAACAATTATTCGGCTAGAATTATTAATAATATCAAAAATCAAAAATTCGCCAACAAAGTTAGTATTTAATAACTCACGCGGATCCATTGTAGGGTAAATAGAAATTTCTTTTAATGGTAAAAAACATATTTGTTCTAACCCAAGATCAACTAAAGCATAGTTTGATTCTATCCCTATTATAATACCAGCTAATATATCATTTTTTTTTATTTGGTAACTATACTTTGATAGAATTAGACCAAATTTATTAAAATCAAGTTTTGATGTGACGGTAGGTATTGACATAAAGTTTTTTTATTTGTTTGATAATAATAATCGATATATACAAAATTTATTCTTGGAATTTTATATCATAATGTTTTTCTAAGTAAAATATGATAGGATTAATTAGTTCTGCTACTTCATCACTAGATAGTGTTCGAATTTTAGATTGAAATTGTAATTTAAAGCTTAAACTACAATAGCCTTTTTTTATCGGCTCCTTTGAGTAATAATCGAATAAACTTACCGATTTCAATAAGGGTTGTCCAAATGTAGAAATTATTTGTTCAATTTCCTGAGAAAATATAGATTTCTTTACTATAAAACTTAAATCTACATTAGAAATGGGGTATGAAGAATATGGCAAATAATTAATCAAAGTTTTACTCTGCGAAAAATGATTTAATACTTCTATATCCATCTCAAATAAATAAACCTTTCTACTTATATTATTTTTCAAAGCTAAAGTTGGGTGTATTTGACCGAAAACACCCAATTTTTGGCCCCCTGTAAATAATTCAGTGGTAAGATTAGGGTGGAATTTTGTTCCATAATTATTTGCTGGGTTCCAATAAATTGAGACGGGGATATTTAATTTTTCAAGAAAAGTTTCAAGAAGGCCTTTGGCTTCGAACCAATTTATAGTTGAATTTTCGCTACCCCAATTTGAACGGAAATTTTTACCTCCAAAAACCCCACTAATAACTTCTACTTCTTTTTTATCACCATCTACTAAATGCTTATAAACTCTGCCTAATTCAAAAGTCTCAAAGCTTTTCCCAATATTTTTTTGGTTAAACTGGATTTTTTCTATTAAACCATCTAATAGGCTTAACCTTAAAGCCGAGGATTCATTAAACAGTGGGTTTTTTAATCTTATTTCATCTCCAGAGGTTTTTTTCATCAGTATAGAATGAATACTTTCGTTAAAACCTAAATTTATAAAATAATTCCTTAATTGTCTTTTAAGTTTTTCAATTTTGGTCAAAGAACCTACTTCGTGGGTGCTTAGATTTAAGGGTTCAAATTTATTAAATCCGATAGTTCTTACAACCTCTTCTATAACGTCTACTTCTCTCTCAATATCAAGTCTTCTGGTTAAAGGAATAAATAGATAACAATTTTGACCTGTCTCAAACCGAACTTTAAAATTAAGTAATTTTAAATTTGTTATTATTTGGAAATTACTTAACTCAGTAGTTGTATTAAAAGGTCCTGTTAATCTTTTTAGATTTTCATAAACGATTCTTATTTTTTTCTCAGATTGTTCTACATATCTAGAAAGTAAAGAAGAGTTATTTTTTAAACTGAAAAAAAGATTTTTATTAGCACCCATAGGTTCAAACTTTATATTTTGGGTCCAAAATATATGCATTAACCTTAAATGTGCTTGTTCCATTAAATTTAAGTCCGTTTGTTTCTCGAGCTTTATTGAATAATCAGTTCGTAGACCTAGAATCTTTGATGATTTTTTAATTTTTTTTGAATCATATAAACCATATTGAAGTATTACATATGAAGTATCTGTATTTACAAGAGTATGATAATTTTGAATTAAACCTGCTATCGAAATTATTTTATTATTAATATTTAAAACTAAAACATCTTTAGTTAATTCTATTATTTTTGATTCTTCTATAGGGAATAAAGACTTTTCTGTGGCATAATTAGGAACAAAATTTATTTCTGAAGTTGCTGCAAGTTGCTGTAAGGCCTCGAGGTCATAAGCAAAAAAAACTTGTCCCGTTTCTAATAGTAAATAATTTATAGTATCTATAACATTATTAACCGGTTTAAAACCCATTAATAATAACCGCTTTTTTATCCAATAAGGAGATTCTTTTATTATTAGCTTTTGACTTTTCATATTGAATAAAGTTACGCAGCCATCAGAATATAATAGATTCTCGCTTGTTAAATTTTTTATAACTTTACTAAAAGTTTTTTTTTGCAAATAACGTTCCCATAAAGAGTATTCCCATCTTAATATTTTATAATGTTTAAAATATTCAAAATTTCTACTTTTTAATAAAGATCTATAATTAATACTCTGACTATAAAAACTTTCGGTTGAATTTAACGTTTTTTTATACGAATTTAATAAAATCAAGGGTTTTATATTCGTAGGTGTTTGCAAAAATAAATTAGAATTAAAAAGAGCAGTTATTTCAGTTATTAACCCTCTAATATTGGATACATCGGCCCTATTTGCTGTAAAACTAATATCTAAAATAAGGTCATTACTTTTAAAATATTTTTTCTTATCTATACTTTCAATTTCAAAACCTGCAAGAGTTAATCTATTGACTAAATCAATTAAAGTTAAATTTTGTAGTCCTATTAGCTCCTGTAACCATTTTAAAGAAATATACATAAAATTTTATAGTCATTAAAAAATAGATAGATACATATATATGATAATCTTAGCTCAATTATATTTTAAGATTGAATTAGCCAAAGATATAAATTTGTTTAAGCCCTAGTAAACGTCAAATTATTCTCATCTGAATATCTTTCCATAAATCTCATAAAACGATCCCATGCCTCAGCATTTTTCATAATATAAAGTGCTTGAAGTGTTTTTGGTTTTCCTTCAATAAATTTAGCATTCAGATCTTTTGTACTTAATGTCCCTTCCTTATCAATTAAAAACATTCCTGTTATTTCACTTTCTGGATTAACTACTGTATAAAATAGACTAGCATCTTCAAAAATAAAAGTTGCTGTACCTGTAGTACCATCTGTTGACCGTGTTATATTAATAGTAGGTATAGTAGTTTCTTCAATCCCTTTAATAAATTGTATTATAGCTTTCATAATGCTCCTAATTAAATTATTACTATTATTCTAATATTTTATAAATAATAGAGAACTATATATGATTAAAAAAAAAAAAACAACCCAAATAAAAAGAAGTATCTAAAATTTGACTTTTTTATGAAGTTAAACTATAAGATGATCGTATTAACTCAAAATAATAATATCAATACTAGTAGTAACAATTATTATTGTTACTAAAAAAGATAATAATAAATTATTATATATAACCTATGCGAAAAAAAACAATTCAAGTAATTTTAACTAAAGATGTTCAAAAATTAGGGAAACAAGGTACTCTGATTAAAGTTAAACCAGGGTATATTAGAAATTACTTAATTCCTTTAAAATTTGGTAAAATAGCTACACCTAGTTTAATTAGCCAATTTGAAGTACAACAAAAAGAATCAGAAGTAAAACAAATACAATTTAGTAAAAAGTGTAGTATTAATAAAGAATTATTAGAAAATTCTGGTAAATTCACAATTAAGAAAAAAATCTCTGAAAATGGTATTTTTTATGGTAAAATTACAAAAAAACATATATTAGATTTAATAATAGATAACGTTGATTTAACTATAGAGTTAAATAAAAACCAATTGGAACTACCTGATATGAAAGAATTAGGAGAATATGTTATTGAAGTTATTTTAACAACAGATGTTACCGCTAAAATTAATATCGAAATATTACCAGAATAGAATATTGTGGAAAAGAGGGACTTAGAATTATCTGACTTAGAAACAATACTCCCTTATAATCTATTAGCCGAGAAACTAGTTCTAGGAAGTATCTTAACAATACCTGAAGCTATTCTATTGATTAGTGAAAAATTACCCATTGAAGCTTTTTATTTAAAGACTCATCAAATTATTTATAAGGCTCTATTACTACTTTATGCAGAAGGGAAAACAATTGATTATATAAATTTAATTACATGGCTCCAAGATAATGGTTTTTTAAGAAAAATTGGTGGAGCACATGTAATTATAAACCTTTTAAATCAAATGCATACTTTAAGTAATCTAGAGGAATATATAGCATTAATTTATGAAAAATACTTAAGGAGATCATTAATCGAACTTGGGGAAGAAATAATTGAAAGTGGTTATTTAACTGAAATACCATTAGAAACAATTTTTACAAAAATTGAACACAAATTTTTTCTCATATCTGAAACTAAATCAAAAAAACATATGATTAGTGTCCAAGAAGGATTACAACAAGTTTTAAAGGAAATTGAAGAAGGTTTAAGGATACCAAAGTTACCTGGATTAAAAACAACGTTTCTAGAGTTTGATATAATAACTCAAGGGTTTCAAAATTCTGATCTTATTATTATTGCTGGACGTCCTTCAATGGGTAAAACTGCTTTTGCTTTTAATTTAGCAAAAAATATTGCTCAAAACCATAAAACAGGAGTAGTTTTTTTTAGTCTAGAGATGACTCGCCAACAATTGCTTTATAGATTATTGGCCTCTGAAGTTGGAATAACAAACACAAGATTAAGAGCATCAAGGATTAAAGAAACTGAATGGATTAAAATAAATACTACGATTCAGGATTTATCACAACTAAGACTTTTTATTGACGATACTCCAGATTTATCCGTGGGTGAAATAAAATTAAAAGTAAAAACAATTAATCTTGAATCCTCTAATCAAATAAGTTTGGTAGTCATTGATTATTTACAACTCCTCGAAGGTATAAATCAAGATGCGAATAGAGTCCAAGAACTTTCTAAAATTACGCGAGCTCTAAAAAAACTGGCCCGTGATTTAAATATTCCAATTATTGTTTTATCTCAATTGAGTAGAAACGTAGAGAGTAGGGTAAATAAAAGACCAATTTTAGCAGATTTAAGAGAAAGTGGTTGTATTAATTTTTCAGTTAAAAAATCTACTCCGCAGATAAAAAAAATAAAGGATAATTCCATTTTTTGTTGGACAGGTGATTCTATCTCTAAGCAAAAAATTTCCGATATCAAATGTACTGGGCAAAAACCCGTATATAAATTAGAAAGTAATTTAGGTTGGTCTTTACTAATAAGTAGTAATCATAAAATCTTAACGAATAAGGGTTGGAAAAAAATTGACCAATTATCCCTAGAGAATTTTATTAGTGCAAAATTATTACTCGGATTTAGATCTTTAAATAATTTAAGCAAGTATTCCATTACATGGGATAAAGTAACTAGGATCAGATACCACAAGTTAGGACCTGTTTATGATTTACATATTTCAAATTATTCAAACTATTTAACGAATCATTTAATCATCCATAATTCTATTGAACAAGATGCAGATGTTGTCATTATGTTATATCGTGATGAGTATTACAATAAAGACACTTTAGAAAAAAATCTAATTGAACTAATTATAGCGAAACATAGAAATGGTCCAATTGGATCCACAAAATTAATCTTTGACCCAAAATACCTTAGATTTTTTAATATTTAATTGCTTATTCTAATCTTGTAAACTTAAGTTTATAACTTTTATAGTATCTACTAATTAGTTAAAATTTAATTTGACCTAGAAGATAGAATTGGTTTATCCTATATTTTAATACTTTTGTGTTTGGTCTCTAGAGCGTCCTTAGTTCAGTTGGTAGAACATAGGTCTCCAAAACCTAGTGTCGAGGGTTCAAATCCTTCAGGGCGCGTATCATATAAAAATTAAAAACTAGAAACCTTATAATAAATTTTTAATTTTAAAATTATTAAATTCAAAAAAAAATATATATATGGCAAAAAAAGTAACTAGCATAATAAAACTTGCTTTATCTGCAGGTAAAGCTGTTCCTGCACCTCCAGTAGGGCCAGCTCTTAGTCAACACGGGGTTAATATTTCGGCTTTCTGTAAAGAATATAACGCAAAAACAGCTGACCAAATTGGTTTAATTATTCCAGTAGAAATATCAGTATATGAAGATAGATCTTATACATTTATACTAAAAACTCCACCAGCTTCAGTATTACTAGTTAAAGCTACCAATATAAAAAAAGGTGCGTCAGAACCAAATAGACAAATAGTAGGATCAATCACATCAAGTGAGATAAGAAAAATAGCCGAAATTAAATTACCAGATTTAAATACAAAAAATTTAGATAGTGCTGTTAAAATTATTGCAGGGACTGCAAAAAATATGGGAATCACAATAACTGATTAACATTTAACAAATTTTAAATAACAGGTCCAAAAAAAGAATGAGGAAATTAAATAAGCGAACGAAAGAGAACAGACAAAAAATAGAAAAACGCTTATATAGTCAAAATGATGCAATTCGTATTTTAAAAGAAACTGCAAATGCCAAATTTATAGAATCAGTTGAAGCACATATTTCTTTATCAATTGATCCCAAATATAGTGACCAACAATTACGAAGCACCCTAATTTTACCTAAAGGAACTGGTAAGACGAAACGTATTGCGGTATTAATGCCTTTAGAAAGTATTACACCAGAGTATAAAGAATTAGCTGATATAATTGGTTCTGATGACTTAATAGAAATAATTACTAAAGGTGATATAAATTTCGATATACTAATTGCTACACCTGATATGATGCCAAAACTAGCTAAGTTAGGTAGAATCTTAGGTCCAAAAGGTTTAATGCCATCACCAAAAGCTGGTACCGTAACAACTGATGTAAAATTAACTTTAGAAGAATTTAAAAAGGGTAAATTAGAATATAGAGCAGATAAAACAGGTATTGTTCATTTATTGATAGGGAAAAGTAATTTTGCTGATTCTGATTTATTAGAAAACCTAGTTGCTGTCTATACTTCAATTGAAAATAATAAACCTCCTGGGGTAAAGGGACGCTATTTTAAAACTTTTCATATTTGTAGTACAATGGGGCCTTCGATCGAAATTGATATTTCTGCCTTAAAACTTTAAATCAATTAATAAATTAAACTAATTATCTTTTGACAAACGAATTAAAAAATATAAAATAAAAATATGACTGAAAAAATTTCGACTTTAATCGATGAACTAAAAACATTAACTTTATTAGAAGCGGCAGAATTAGTTAAAGCTATAGAGGAAACGTTTGATGTTGATGCATCTGCTGGCGGAGGAGTTATGATGATGAACTCAGGTGGCGCAGCTTCCGACGATGGCGAAGCAGCGGAAGAAAAAACAGAGTTTGATGTAAGTTTAGACGAAGTGCCTAAAGATAAAAAGATACCTATCTTAAAAGTAGTTCGCTCCGTAACAGAACTAGGACTAAAAGAAGCTAAAGAATTAGTTGAAAATACGCCAAAAGTTATAAAAGAAGGACTAACAAAAGCCGCTGCAGAAGAGACTAAAAAAACACTTGAAGATGCTGGTGCAGTTGTAACCCTGAAATAATTGTTTAATTACTCCTTTAGTAAATACAAAGATCAATGATGTTTTTCTACACTGTGTAGAAAAACATCATTGATCTTTGTATTTACTAAAGGAGTAATTAAACAATTATTTTAATAAATACTTTTCAATTTTTTAGAATATTTCTTCTTCTGCATGAGACTCAAGTTCACAATCTGATTGAGGGTAAGCTACACAAGTTAATATAAAGCCTTTTTCAAGATGGTCTTCTTCTAAAAAAGCTTGCTCTGTTTGCTCTACTTCACCTTTTAGTAATTTACCTGTGCATGATGAACAAGCACCAGCACGGCAAGAATATGGAAGATTTAAGTCTTGATCTTCAGCTGCTTCTAAAATAGTTTGGTCGTCAGGACAATCAATAACTTTATCAATGTCTAGGCCTGGATTTACAACGTGTATTTTAAATACCATACAATTAAATTTGGTTTAAAAATAATAAATATTACAAGCAAAATTTATTTTAATCTAAATAATAACGTAGTATATAGTACAGGTAATTAGATAATTTGTCAAAGTTATCATCCTTGTATATAAATTACATAGTAAGAAAGTCAAAAACATGTTCACTTAATAGGAGCTTATAACAAATGGCATTACCATGGTACCGTGTTCATACTGTAGTTCTTAACGACCCAGGCCGATTAATTGCAGTTCATTTAATGCATACAGGATTAGTTGCAGGATGGGCTGGTTCAATGGCATTATACGAACTATCTATATTTGATTTCTCAGATCCTATTTTAAACCCAATGTGGCGTCAAGGTATGTTTGTTATGCCTTTTATGACTAGATTAGGTGTTTCTGACTCATGGACAGGATGGGATATTGCCGGAGAAAGATCTGAACCAATTGTAAGTTTATGGTGTTACGAAGGAGTAGCCTATAGTCATATTATATTATCAGGTTTATGTTTCTTAGCTGCTGTTTGGCATTGGGTTTATTGGGATCTTGAGTTATTCCGTGACCCAAGAACAGGTGAACCTTCTTTAGATTTACCAAAAATTTTTGGTATACATTTATTCTTATCTGGTTTATTATGTTTTGGTTTTGGTGCATTCCATGTAACTGGGTTTTTTGGTCCTGGTATTTGGGTTTCCGATGCTTATGGTTTAACAGGCCAAGTTCAACCAGTAGCACCTTCATGGGGAGCTTCAGGTTTTAATCCTTTCAATCCTGGTGGAATTGCCTCACATCATATGGCGGCAGGAAGCTTTGGAGTTTTAGCAGGTGGTTTTCATTTAACTTTACGACCTCCTCAACGTTTATACCGTGCATTACGAATGGGTAATATTGAAACAGTATTATCTAGTAGTATTGCAGCTGTCTTTTTTGCAGCTTTTATTACTTCAGGAACTATGTGGTATGGTTCTGCAACAACTCCAATTGAATTATTTGGACCAACAAGATATCAATGGGATAGTGGATATTTCCAACAAGAAATTGAACGTCGTGTTGAAGTTTCATTAAATGAAGGTTTATCTGAAAGTGAGGCTTGGTCAAGTCTTCCTGATAAATTAGCTTTCTATGACTATATTGGTAATAATCCAGCGAAAGGTGGTTTATTTAGATCTGGTCCTATGAACAAAGGTGATGGAATCGCAGAAGCTTGGTTAGGACACCCAATTTTTAGAGATCGTGAAGGTCGAGAATTAGCGGTACGTCGTATGCCTGCTTTCTTTGAAACTTTCCCTGTAATTCTAATTGATAAAGATGGAATTATTCGTGCAGATATACCATTCAGACGTGCTGAATCTAAATATAGCATAGAACAAGTTGGTGTTAATGTTAGTTTCTATGGTGGTAAATTAAATGGTCAATCATTTAAAGATGCACCAACAGTGAAAAAGTTTGCTCGTAAAGCTCAACTTGGTGAAGTTTTTGAGTTTGATAGAACAAGTTTAGAATCTGATGGCGTATTCAGAAGTAGTCCACGTGGTTGGTATACTTTTGGTCATTTAAATTTAGCATTATTATTCTTCTTAGGTCATTTATGGCATGGTTCACGTACTATATTCCGTGATGTGTTTACTGGTATTGGTTCGGAAGTTACTGAACAAGTAGAATTTGGTGCATTCCAAAAATTAGGTGATGAAACAACTCGTAAGCAAGGTGTAGTATAATTTATTTTTTTAATTAATTAAAAGGAAAAAATATGGGCATAGACTTTTCACAACTTTCACAACCAGCATTAGTGTATGCAACTTTATTAATAGGAACACTAATGGTTCTCTTTTTTGCTGTTTTCTTCCGTGATCCACCTAAAATACTTAAAGAATAATATTTATAATTAGTTATGGTTTATCTTTTCTATCTATATAAAATTAAAATTTCATTAGAAAGGAAAGATAAACTATAAATAGTTGATTTATAAGTATTAATCTTCATGTTCCTCAAAGGGATCTCTCAAAAATTTTGACCCCGGCCCAAAAGCCGTATAAGTTGAATACGCAGTTATCCCTATTAATAAGCTCGACACAAAAATTATTAAAATTGTAGATGTTTCCATAGTTTTTACTTTATTTATAATTATTAAATTACTATACTGACAAGAAATTGTTATTAATTAACTTAAACTTTATTACATTATGGCTTTCAAAACAAAATTAGGTGATATTTTAAGACCTTTAAATTCTGAATATGGTAAAGTAGCACCAGGTTGGGCTACAACATTACTTATGGGTATAGCTATGCTATTATTTTTAGTTTTTTTATTAATTATTTTACAAATCTATAATTCATCATTAATTTTAAATGATGTTGATGTAGATTGGCAAAGTTTAGGTAATTAGCTTAAATCGTATAGGTAATGTTTATTCTAGTGAATTACACTTTATTTAAGTTAAAATAAAGTGTAATTCACTAGAATAAACATTACCTATAGTTTACCTTATTAAGATAATGGTTGTAATTTAGTTTTTTTAGGTAAACCAGTATAACTACTTACAAATTTTTCGAAATCTTTTCCATCAATCGTCTCAATTTGCGTTAATAATGTCGCCAATTGATCCAATAATAAACGGTTTCTTTCTAATATAGTACAAGCTTTATCAAACCCATCTTCAACAATTTCAATAATTTGCATATCAATCTGATCTGCAACATCAAGGAAACAATCAGGTCGTGTTTGTAAACGTCGACCAAAGAAAATTGAAGGTTGTGGTAAATCCATAGCCATTGGCGTCAAACTAGACATACCAAATCTTGTAACCATTTGTCTAGCTAAAGAATTTACTTTAAAAAAGTCATTACTAGCACCACTCGTTATTTCCATTTTACCAAAAATAACTTTTTCTGCTGCTCTTCCACCAAGTGTACCTATTAATCTAGAAGATAATTGGCCTCGCGTTAAAAGAGGTTGCTCATCCGGTGTAAACCAAGTTAATCCTTGAGCACGCCCACGAGGAATTAAAGTTACTTTTTGAACATCATCATGATTTTTTAATAAAGTACCAGCTAACGCGTGTCCAACTTCATGGTAAGCAACCAACCTTTTATTTCTAGAATCGTTTAGTAGAACTCCCTCTAGACCAGCAATAATTCTTTCGATAGCTGTATATATTTGTTTAATTGATATTGTTTCTAGGTTAGCACGAGCTGTTAAAATCGCAGCTTCATTAAGTATATTAGCTAAATCCGCCCCTGAAAAACCAGCGGTTCTTTGTGCAATAAATTTAAGGGATGTTTTAGAGTCTATGTTTTTATTTCGACTATGAACTTTCAAAATTTCTATACGGCCATAAATATCTGGTAAGTTAACTGTTATTTGTCGATCAAAACGACCGGGACGTAACAAAGCGGAATCTAAAACATCAGCTCTATTTGTAGCTGCAATAACAATTATACCACTTGTAGGCTTAAACCCATCCATTTCAGTTAAAATCTGGTTTAATGTTTGTTCCCTCTCATCATTAGTTCCTCCAACACCTGTTCCCCTTTGTCTACCAATTGCATCAATTTCATCAATAAATAAAATACATGGAGAATTTCGCTCTGCTGTTTCAAATAAATCACGAACGCGAGAAGCCCCTATTCCAACAAACATTTCAACAAATTCTGAGCCAGAAATACTAATAAATGGAACACCTGCTTCTCCAGCAATTGCTTTTGCTAATAAAGTTTTCCCTGTTCCAGGAGGCCCAACTATAATTACTCCTTTTGGAGGGTTAGCACCAACGGCTGTAAACAATTGTGGCATTTTAAGAAAAGAAACAAATTCTTCGAATTCTTGTTTAGCTTCATCAATACCAGCAACATCACTAAAGGAAACACCAGTATTGGCATCTAATTGAATTTTTGCACGAGCTTTACGTAAGTTACCAAAGAAGTCATAATTACTACCTTCAGAAAAAAATAGTTGGAAAACAACTAAAAGTAAAACAGGAACTAAAAGTGCACTTAGAATAGACCATGCTGATTCAAAAGTTACAGCTGGGTGAGCTGTAAAGTCTATTTGAAATTCTCTTAATTTTAAAATTAAAGATGAATTACGGATAGGTACTTTTACACCAATATGTTGTAATTTATCACCTAAAGAACCAAAAGCATCAAATACTACAATTTCAGCATTTTCATACAAATCTACTTTTTTTATATCACCATTTTCTAAATAACTTAAAAATTTATCAAAAGAAATCATTTGACTTGGATGACTCTCTTTATAATTAATTAAATTACTTCCCAATTCTAAAAAATTGTCCCACTTAAAATAAACAAAACCTGAAATAACTGCTAACCCAATCAAAAGTATATAGAAAATCTTTGGGGTTTCATTTTTCATAAATGCCTCTCCTTAGCATACGTTAATAATATAGTATTATTAACACATATGAGATTAAAAAACAACTAAATAAAAATTTTATGTAAACTTAATAAAAAACAAAATATAATTTCATTTATAACTATTAATTAAATTATTTCTAAACAACTAAAATACTATGGTAGAAAAAGGAGCAAAAGTACGTATTTTAAGAAAAGAGTCATATTGGTATAATGATGTTGGAACTGTTGTAATAGTAGAAAAAGGTGCTTCAAATTACCCTGTCCTAGTTAGATTTGTAAAAGTCAACTACAGTGGTACAAATACATCAAATTTTAAACAAGAAGAGTTAATAGCAGCCTAGTAGTATTATTTCTGTTCTAGTTTTAAATTTAAAACTAGAACAGAAATAATACTACTATTTGTAACTATATAATTCAGTCGATACACCTGGTGAAAGATCTAATATTAATAGAGTATTAACGATTTCTTTCGAATCCGATTGGATATCAATAATTTTTTTATATCGACGGATTTCAAACTGTTCTCGAGAGTCCTTATTTACATGTGGAGATCTTAAAACACAATATGATCTTTTTTTTGTAGGGAATGATATAGGGCCCGCTACATTTAAAATTGATTTTTCATTCGCTAAAGCGTCTAATATTTTTTTGCAGCATTCATTTAAGACTAAATGATTAAAAGACTGTAAAATAATTCGTATTTTTTCTTTTGACATAAAAATATAACTTATTGAATAATTTTTGAAACAACACCAGCACCAATAGTTCGACCACCTTCACGAATAGCAAATCGCATCCCTTCTTCAATTGCAATTAAAGAAATTAGTTTTGCTGTCATTTTAACACGATCACCTGGCATAACCATTAATGTTTTTTCACCTTCGTCAGTAATAAAACTTATAATTTCACCTGTAACATCTGTTGTTCTTACATAGAATTGAGGTCTATACCCTGGGAAAAACGGAGTATGGCGGCCACCTTCTTCTTTCGTTAAAATATAAAGTTCAGATTCAAAAGTATTATGTGGTGTGATTGTACCAGGTTTTGATAAAACCATTCCACGTTCGATATCATCTTTTTGTAACCCACGTAATAAAATCCCTACATTATCTCCTGCTACACCTTCGTCCAAAGTTTTTTGGAACATTTCAACACCAGTTACTGTTGTTGATTTAGTATCACCTAAACCAACTAGGTCTACTGTTTCACCTACTTTTACAATTCCACGGTCAATTTTACCAGTAGCAACTGTTCCTCGGCCAGTAATTGAAAAAACATCTTCAATCGCCATTAGGAATGGTTTATCAACATCACGAATTGGTGTTGGGATATAACTATCCACTGAATCCATTAGACTATAAATTTTATCAACCCATTTATTATCACCTTTTTTAAGAGTAGGCTCATTATTAATGGCATCAAGAGCTTGTAAAGCAGAACCAGTAAGTATTGGTATATCATCACCAGGGAAATCGTAATTAGATAATAGCTCTCTAACTTCTAGTTCCACTAATTCCACTAATTCAAGATCATCTACCTGGTCTTCTTTATTCAAAAATACTACAATATGAGGTACACCAACTTGTTTAGATAATAAAATATGTTCACGTGTTTGAGGCATAGGGCCATCAGCTGCTGAAACAACTAAAATTGCTCCATCCATTTGTGCCGCACCAGTAATCATATTTTTAACATAATCTGCGTGTCCTGGACAATCTACATGGGCATAATGGCGACTTTCTGTTTCATATTCTACATGTGCAGTGTTTATTGTAATTCCACGTGCACGTTCTTCAGGTGCTGCATCAATATCTTCATATTTTTTTGCATTAGTAGAATCACCCGTAAGTGATAAAACAGCTGTAATTGCAGCTGTTAATGTAGTTTTACCATGATCTACATGTCCAATTGTTCCAATATTAATATGTGGTTTCGTACGGTCATATTTTTCGCGAGCCATAATATATAGTCCTTGTGTTATTTTATATTTTTTACTTTTGGCGTTTAATTAAATACGATTTAATTAATAGAAATGCTTAAGAACGGAAATGGGCAAAAGCCTTATTTGATCTTGCCATACGATGAGTTTCATCTTTTTTACGGATTGCATTACCCGACCCTTTAGAAGCGTCGATAATCTCATTTGCTAATTTAATTGCTATTGTTTTTCCGGAGCGAGCTCTAGCAAATTGGATAATCCAGCATAAACCTAAATTAATACCTCTGAATTTTTTTACTTCAATAGGCACTTGATAAGTAGAACCTCCAACACGTTTAGCTTTTATTTTAACTGCAGGGCTTACATTTTTTACTGCTTTTTCAAAAATCTTTAATGGTTGATTATTTGTTCTCTCTTTTATAATATCAAATGCTTCATAAATTATTTTTTGTGCTACAGTTTTTTTGCCACTTTTTAAAATTTTTGAGATCATTAAATTTACTAAAAAACTATCATAAACTGAATCAGCTATGGGAAATTTTCTTTTTTTATTTGTACGACGTGACATAATTTATTTTATTAACCTTTTATTTTATTTTACTGGTTTTTTCATCCCATATTTTGAACGACCCTGACGTCGTTCTTTTACTCCAATTGTATCTAGAGTTCCTCTAATAATATGATAACGTACTCCTGGTAAATCTTTTACTCTTCCCCCACGAAGTAAAACTACAGAATGCTCTTGTAAATTATGACCAATTCCTGGGATATAAGCTGTAACTTCAAACCCAGAAGTTAACCTCACTCGAGCTACTTTTCGTATCGCTGAGTTTGGTTTTTTTGGTGTAATTGTATGAACCCTCGTGCATACACCTCTACGTTGAGGACAACTTTTTAATGCAGGTGATTTTGTTCGGGGTTGAATTTTTTTACGTCGTACTCGAATAAGTTGTTGTATAGTTGGCATATATTTAAGTTTTAATTAATTAATTAATTTATAGGTTTTAGCTAACCACATTTTCAATCTTGTATTTTTTTAAGAACCTTTCAACACGACCTTCAGTATCGATTATTCTTTGTGACCCTGTGTAAAAAGGATGGTTACCTGACCAAATATCAACATTTAATTCAGGTTTCGTTGAACCTACAATCATGATTAATTGACCATCATAATAGACTTTTGTATCATTAAACCATTTTGGATGTATATTCTTTTTAGGCATATAAATAATGTTTATAATAAGTATATAGTAAAATATTGTTTTGAATTAACGTTTTGAATATTGAGAAGCTTTTCTGGCTTTTTTTAAACCATATTTACGACGTTCTTTAATTCGTGCATCCCGTTTTAAAAAACCTTCAAATTTTAAAATAGGTCTAAAATTCAGCTTATCCACTTTACAAAGAGCTCTTGCAATTCCTAATCTTATTGAATCAGCCTGCCCAGTTAAACCACCACCTTTGACATTCGCAATAATTTTATACTTTTTATCTAATTTAACTTTTTTTAAAGGTAAGCTTATTTGATTTAAGTAAGTAAAATTTTGCTGGAAGTATTGTTCTGCTTTATGGCCATTTACTTCACATGTTATTTGAGAAGTTGATTCTGTAAAAGGTACTAAATAAACGATTGCTGTAGATTCTTTTTTTCTACCAATCCCATAAATATATGGATTAGTTTGGTTTTTACTTGTCATAGACTTTAATTATTATAATTCTATTTTTTGAGGTTTTTGAGACATATGGGGATGCTCTTGACCTTTGTATACTTTTAATTTTGTAAATAGTTTTCGACCTAAACGATTTTTTGGTAGCATTCCTTTAATGGCTTTTTCAAGAATACGTTCTGGTATACGAATTTGTAGATCTTCAAAACTTTCAACTGTTTTTCCACCAGGTCGACCAGAATGACGAAAGTATAATTTTTGTACTCGTTTCTTACCACTTACATTTATTTCACTTGCATTTACTATTATAATATAATCACCAACATCTTGTGCAGGGGTAAAAATAGTTTTATTTTTACCTCTTAGTAAATTAGACACCTCTGTAGCTAAGCGACCTAAACATTTATCTTTTGCATCAATTATATACCATTGCTGTTTTAAATCAAGTTTCGACGGGATAAAAGTATCTTTCATAATAATATTAAATTCTATAATAAAGTTGAATGCGGATAAAAATTCCAATAATATAAAGTATTAATCAGTAGGTGGTTCATAAAAAAGCGTTAATTTATTCTTTATTTCTTCTACTGATTTTGGACCGAGTCCTTCTATAGTTATTAAATTAGGAGACGGGTATTCCATTAAATCCCAAGTAAAATTGATATTAACTTTATTTAAAGCTTTAATTATCCGGTTTGATAAACCTAAGCCTTTTAAAGACCCACTCTCCATATCAGTCACGCGTTTTAGTAACCTTTCTTCTGGTGTGCTTTTTTTACTAACATTAATTTTCTCTTGCTTTTCTATAATTTCAATTTTTTCTTTTTCGGATTTTATTTCCGTTCCCAGATCCTCGATTGTTTCCTTCTTTAACTTTCCTTTCGTTTTTTTTATTGTTTTATCAATCTCTAGTGGTGCATTTATAGAAACACTATCTTTTTTAATAGATTTTTCTTTTTCTATTTCCTTATAATCAAAGCAAGGAAATTCCATATTAGTAATCGTTGATAACATATACCCTATCATATTTCGGGCTTGTATCAATGCTTGATGCGGTAATAAAGTACCATTAGTAAAAATTTCTAGGTGAAGTTCCTCATTTGTATTTTCAACATCCTGCGGTAATGGTTTAATATAAGAATTAACCTTCAATACTGGTGCAAAATTAGAGTCGATTGGGATAAAATCTGTAGCTCCTTCTAGTTTTTGATTTTTAGCTAGAATATAAGATTTCCCATATTCTATTTTTATTGCTAATTCAATTACTGATTCATCAGAGATTGTTAATAAGTGAGTACTAGGGTTTAAAACTTTAATACCGTTAGGTAAAGTAAGAGCTCCTGCAGTTATTATAGCCGGCCCTTGTGCTTTTAATAGTCCATAACAAGCTTGCCCAGTGTTATTTTGATCATATATAATAATTTCTTTTAAATTTAATATAATCTCAAGAAGATCTTCACGAACCCCCTCTAAAGGAGTGAATTCATTATTTACACCTGCAACTCGAACACCAGTAATCCGAAACCCATATAAATTTGAAAGTAAAGCACGTCTTAACATATTACCAATTGTAGTCCCCTCACTTTGTTCTAATGAAGTAAAAACAAAATGTCCATAAAATTCATTACGGTTTAATAAATCTAAGTCTACACACTTACATTTACTATTTATCTTCATTATTTATCTCCTTTTGATTAATATCTATTTATTTTAGCTGTATAGAACCATAACAGATATATACGTTTTAGTTCCTTTTATGAAACTTAAATATTTCATTATTAAAAAAAAAATTTTAAATTAGCTCATCCTAAACTCTTCTACGTTTAGGAGGGCGACAACCATTATAAGGTATAAACGTTACATCTTTTATAGAAACGATTCTTATTCCTTTTTGATAAACTGCTCTAATAGCAGGTTCTCTACCTGGCCCAGAACCTTTGATAACAACTTCTAATCTTTTAAGTCCATATGCTTCTTTAGCTATCAATGCAGCTTTTTCAGCAGCTTTTTGCGAAGCAAATGGCGTACCTTTTCGAGATCCTTTAAAATCAACAGTCCCCGATGAAGCCCATGATAATGTGTTTCCATTTAAATCACTTATCGTTACAATTGTATTATTAAAAGTAGCGTGTACATGCATAGTTCCAGTAACAATAGTGCGCTTCATTTTTTTTTTCATTTCTTACATTCTCCAACCTGTGGTTAAATTTTCTAAATATGATTTACTTGTTTTTTCCTGCCACTGTTTTTTTTCCTCCTCTTCTAGTTCTAGCATTAGTTCTTGTTCTTTGACCTCTAACAGGTAATCCTGCACGGTGTCGACGACCTTTAATTGAACCATTTTCCATTAACCGTTTTATATTTAAATTTGTTAAACGGAATAGGTCAGCTTCAAGTTGGTAATTTTTTTCTAAAACCTTTCTCAGATTACTAATATCTTCATCAGATAAATCTTTTGTTCTTACACCTGCTTCATCAGCATCTTTTAATCCTGCTGTATCTAAAATTTCTTGCGCTCTAGACAAACCAATACCGTAGATCCCAGTTAAAGCATATTTAATTTTTTTATTATTTGCCAGATCTATTCCAAGAAATCGAACCATATTTTATCTCCATTTTCTTTTTTAATTTAACCTTGTCGTTGCTTATGTTTAAGATTAGTACAAATTACTTGAACTCGACCATGGCGACGTATAATTCTACATTTTTCACACATTTTTTTTACTGAAGGTCTAACTTTCATATTTTTTATAAATTATATAATTTTTTTATTTACACTCATTTTAAATTACTTGGTTGCTTCAAAAATTTAAAACATAGTTTCAGCGTTTAATAAATTCCTAACTTTTCTAAAAGTATCTACTAAAACATTAACCAAAATAAGTTGAGAAGTTAACCCAAATCCACGTAAATTTAAATTATTTACTGGTAATAAATATTCTAAACCATTCAGTAGAATAAGAACACCAATAAGAAATACCGCATTTAAAATTGTTAACCTTTTAATGGTTATTGATAAGTAACTTTGTGTTGACTTCCCTGGAGTAATTCCTTTTATTGTAACAGAATTTTTACGAAATTGTTCAGTCATATCTTTTGGGTCTAAAAGTATAGTTGAATAAAATGATGTAAAAAAAAAGACTAATATACCATAGGTAGACCAGTAAAAAATTTTTCCAATCCCCAGAGTTAAATTTGTAGAAAGAGAATTTAAAAAAGAAAACAATTCGATATTAATAAGTTGTCCATAGATTAAATTAGTCAGAGAAGATAAAATAACCATTACCGAGGAAGTAAAAACTAAAGGCATTACTCCTGCTTGGTTAACACGAAGAGGTAAATTACTATTATTCCATAATGAAAATTTATTTACATTACGTAATAATTGACTTGCAGAAACTAATGGAATTTTTACCATTGCTTCATTTATATAAATACACCCAACTGTTGTTAATAGAAATATTCCACCAATAAAAAAACTAATTATAATATTTTGATTTGATAAAGCTAAAATCATAGCTCTAAGTTGATCAGGGAAATTTGAAACAATATTAAAACAAATTAATATAGATGATCCATTACCTATGCCATCTTTTGTAATCAATTCACTAAACCATAGAATAATCATTGACCCTGCTATTAATGTTAGGCTTATTTGAATTAATACCAAAATGTTCCAATTAAATATTAATTGACGAAAACTATAAGTTGTGACAATACTTTCAATAATGGCACAAAAAAAAGTTAAATATCTGGTATAATCTGTAAGCTTACGTCGACCATATTCACCTTCTTCTTTTTGTAATTTTAAAAGAGTAGGGTTAATAGTAGTTAAAAGTTGAATTATAATAGAGGCATTTATATTAGGTAGAATTCCAAGACTTAATATACTAAAAGAAGCGTTTTCACCTCCAGAAAAACTATTCAAAATCGAAGCAACTGCAGTTGTCGAAGTATTTGATTCTAATAAAGGAGAAAATGTTTTAATGTCTATATACGGAAGCGGTATAAAACTACCTATCCTAACTAATGTAAGTAATCCAATTGTTAAAAAGAAACGTTGTCGAAAAGAAGGAGTATTTTTACTTCGTAATTGTAAATTCATGGAAAAATTTAAATAAATAGATATTTTTCTTATATTAACAAATATTTTTTCCACTAATCTCGTTAGTTTTATCCTTATTTCCCTAACACTTGTTCTAGGGATATTTGTCGTTTTTGCATGACTTGCTCAATTGTATTTAAACTTTGTAAAGCAACAATAGTAGCCCTAGCATTATTTAAAGGATTATTAGAACCAAGTTGTTTTGATAAAATATTTTTAATACCCGCAAGTTCTAAAACAATACGTACCGAACCCCCAGCAATAACCCCCGTCCCTGGTACCGCAGGTCTAATAAAAACTTTAGAACCACCTGCTATACCAACCATAGCATGAGGGATTGTTTTACCTTCAGCAATAGGAATCGTTAGTACATTTTTTTTTGCATCAGTTTCTGCTTTTTTTATAGCAGTACTCACTTCTTCCGCTTTACCTACACCTACCCCGACTCTTTCTTCCATATCACCAACAACAACAGTTGCACGGAAGCTTATTTTTTTTCCACCTTTTACTACTTTTGAAACCCGAGAAATTTTTACTACCCTTTGTTCCCAACGAATTTTTTTATTTGGAGTGGTCATAAATGTGCTAAAATACTTAATAAATTTATATTTAAAACCTATAATTACTAAAAACTTAACCCAACTAACCTAGCACCTTCGGCTAGTTCTTTTATTCTTCCGTGATAAGATTTTTTTCCTCTGTCAAATATTATTTCTTTAATATTTTCTTCTAATAATCGTGTACCAATAATTTCCCCGACAATTTTTGAAGCTAGTTTATTTGAAGTTTTTTCGCATTTTGCTCTTACTTCTAATTCTAAAGTAGAACAACTTATAATTGTCTTTGAACAGGAATCATCAATAACTTGAGCATAAATATGTTTGTTTGAACGAAAAACAGCTAAGCGTGGTTTAAGATTATTACCTTTAATTATTTTCTTCTCTCTCTTTCCCATAGTTTATTATTTCCCTGATTTTCCTACTTTACGTTTAATAATTTCACCTTTATATAATATGCCTTTCCCTTTATATGGTTCAGGAGGACGTTTACTTCTTATTGTTGCAGCTAATTGACCGACAAGTTCATTATCAAACCCTGTAATAATTATCCCTACACTTTTTTCTACTTTAATCTCAATACCTAAGGGTATTGCTATTAAAACTGGATGGCTATAACCTAAGTTTAGAACTAAATCTTTATCTTTTAATTGAGCACGATAACCAACTCCTTGAAGTTGAAGTGTACGTTCAAATTTTTGTGAAACTCCAACCACCATATTATTAATCAAAGTTCTACTTAGACCATAAAGTTGGTTCGCGATTCGTGTATTTTCATTTTTAGTTACGTAAATGATATTATCACGTAATTCAACTGAAATTAAATCTGAAATTTTTCTAAAAAGTTTCCCATGTGGTCCTGAAACCTCGATATTGTTTTGATTAACCTCAACTTGAACATTAGATGGTACCTTTATAGGTAATTTACCAATTCTTCCCATATAAATTTAAACCTTTATTACCAAATATAACAAATAACTTCACCACCGACGCCTAATTTTTTTGCTTTATTATTTGTAAGAATTCCTTTGGAAGTTGATAATATAGCTATTCCTAAATTACTTAAAACATTAGGTAAATTGCTTTTATTCACATAAATCCTTAAACCAGGTTTACTTATTCTTTTAATACCTGTAATGATTGGTTGTCTTTTTTGACTATGATATTTTAAACAAAGTAATAAATATTTTCTATTAGAAACTTCAATTTCTTCAAAATTAGAAATATAACCTTCTTCTTTTAAAATTTTTACAACTGAATATGTTACTTTCGTCTTTATAACTCGGACAATTTGGTGACGAACCAAATTTGCATTTCTAATGCGAGTTAGTGTGTCTGCAATAATATCTGTTGTCACTATATTTTCATACTCCTTTTTAATCAGTTAATGGGAAACCAAACTCTTTAAGAAGAGCAATGCCTTCAGTTTTTGTTTGTGCTGTTGTTACTATGGAAATATTAAAGCCTTTTATTTGATCTACATTTTCATAGCTAATTTCAGGAAATACCAACTGCTCTTTTAATCCAAAATTATAATTACCATTACGGTCAAAACCTTTCAAACTTAAACCCCTAAAATCTCTAATTCTTGGTAAAACAAGATGAATTAATTTTTCTAAGAAAGCATACATTTTCTTACTTCTAAGAGTTACCGTTATACCTAAAACCATTTCTTCTCGGACTTTAAAGCCTGCTATGGATTTCTTTGCTTTTGTTAATATTGGCTGTTGTCCTGTGATTAAACGAATTTCATCAACAGACTTTTGTAATGTTTTGTTATTTTGACCATCGACACCTAACCCACGATTTAGCTGAATTTTAACTAATTTTGGAACTTGGTGGTTATTCTTATAGTTAAACTGTTTAACTAAATTAGGGAATACTAAATCTTTGTATAAAATTTTTAAATTTTTTGCCTCAATTTCATTATCATTTATCATAAAATATTACTCCTGGTAAAGTGATACATTTGAACTATGGATTGGAAATTCAATCCTTTTAATTTCACCATTCTCTTCAGGTCGAGTAGGCTTAACATGTTTAATCCTTACATTGATACCTTCAATAATAAGTTTGTTTTCTTGTTTTATGATTTTTTTTACAAGCCCTACTTTTCCTTTTTCTTGGCCAGAAATTATTTTTACTTTTTCACCTATTTTTACGTGTACCTTCATTTTTACAGTAGCTTTTTTCTTCATTTAAATAACCTCAGGGGCTAATGAAACAATTTTAGTAAAATCTTTATCACGAATTTCTCTTGCAATTGGGCCAAAAATTCTTGTACCTTTTGGATTTTTATCCATATTAATAATAACGGCTGCATTATCATCAAAACTAATACTAGTGCCATCTTTACGTGAGACAGCTTTTTTTGTTCTTATAACGACAGCTTTAACAATATCAGATCTTTTAGTTAGCATATTTGGTGTTGCTTCCTTTACAACCCCAATAATAATATCACCAAGTTTTGCATATTTGCGACGACCACCTAGTACACGAATGCACATAATTTTTTTTGCACCTGTATTATCTGCCACTGTTAAATACGTCTGTGGTTGTATCATAATAAATTTTAAAACCTTAATTAACGATTACTGCTTTATTTAGTATTTTTTTTACTATCCAACGTTTTTTTTTACTTAATGGTCTACTTTCCTCTAATAATATCTCATCTCCAATATTACAAATATCCTCTGCATCATGTGCTAAATAACGTTTTGTTCTAACTATAATTTTTGAATAAAACTTATGTTTATAACGATACTCAACAGCAACAACAACACTTTTTTGCATTTTATTGCTTATTACAATACCAAGTCTCTGCAATTTAACCATAAATCATTATTCCTTAAGATAATTTTCTAATTACTTTTTTGTATCATTAATAACTGTGCTAACCTATGCTTTCCATGTTTAAATTGGTGCGATTTAAAAGATTGTTTTGCTCCACGGCGTAAACGTAATTTAAATAATTGTTTTTTTATATTTAAAATCTCATTTTCTAACTCATTTTTATCTAAGTTTTTAATTTCATCAATTTTCGGTAAACTCATAATAGTTATACTTTCTTCTTTAATTTATAAGAAATTTTGTTTTAATTGGTAACTTATAAGAAGCAATTATCATGGCTTCTTTTGCAAGTTTTAAAGGAACACCACTTAATTCAAACAAAATAGTTCCGGGTTTAACTACAGCTACCCAATATTCAACTGACCCTTTCCCTGATCCCATTCTTGATTCCGCGGCTCTTGCAGTTACTGGTTTGTCTGGGAAAACCGTTATCCATAACTTACCACCACGTTTTGTATATCTTGTAATTGTTCTTCTTGTAGCTTCGATTTGACGAGACGTTAACCAAGTAGGTTCTAGTGCTTGTATAGCGTAATCACCAAAACTAATTTTATTTCCCCTTGAGGCTTTCCCTTTTAATCTACCACGGTGTTGTTTTCGAAATTTTGTTTTTTTAGGGCTAAGCATTTTCTTAAATTTTGTAATGTTATTAAATAATTTTTTTCGCTAATATCTCATTTTTAAAAAGCCATATTTTAATTCCTAAAATACCATATGTTGTTTGAGCTACTTTATAAGAATAGTCAATATTAGCACGTAATGTTTGAAGCGGAACACGTCCTTCACGAACCCATTCTGTTCTTGCAATCTCAGCGCCATTTAACCGACCGGCTATTTGAACTTTAATTCCTTTTAATTCATCTTCTGTTCTGTAACGTCGAAGAATTTCTCGGATACATTTTCTGAATGAAACTCGTTCTTCTAGTTTTTTTACTAAAACGTCAACTAATATACTAGCTTCCGTATATGGTTTTGTAATCTCAACAATGTTAATTAAAACTTTTTTGTTTTTTAGAAGTGCACTAAGTTCTTGATCTAATGTTCTTAATAATGATCCTGATTTACCTACAATACGACCAGGTACTACAGATTGTATCTCGATATAAAGTCTTTTTTTTGTCTCGTTACGTTTAATAATAAGTTTAGTAATCCCTGAATAACCGACGTTATTTGAAATCAAAAATTTAGAGATATATTCTCGGATCGTATAGTCCTCTTTTAAAAAAGAAATATAAGAATTTGTTCCACTATACCATAATGATCTATCTTCTTGTACAATTCCCAGTCTAAAGCCCAAAGGATGTGTTTTATGTCCCATAATCTAGTCTCGTATTAGTTTTATTAAAAATTTATTTATGAATCTATTAAGTATTAGGTTCTAAAATTATGGTAATATGACAAGTTGGTTTACGGATTTGATAACCTCTACCTTGTGCACGTGGTCTAAACCTACGTAATACTGGACCTTGGTCAGCAAAAACTGTTTTAACAATTAGGTCTTCTTTATTCAGACCATTATTATTTTCAGCATTTGCAGCGGCTGAGTTTAATACTTGCCAAATTGGACCACAAGCTCTATAAGGCATAAATTGTAATAACATTAAAGCTTCTAAATACGAACGCCCACGAATCTGATCTAAAACACGTCGAACTTTATGTGATGATATTCTAATATATTTGCTGACAGCTTTTGCTGTTTGTTTATTTGTCATTTATTTGTTAAATATTTATTTCTTTTTTGTACGTCTATCACTACTTTTTATATGTGAACGAAAGTTTCTAGTTGGTATAAATTCTCCAAGCTTATGCCCAATAATTTGGTCAGATATAAAAAGTGGGATATGTTTTTTACCGTTATATACTGAAATTGTATGGCCGATCATCGCTGGAATAATCATAGATGAGCGTGACCAAGTCTTAATTGAAGTTTTTTTTCCAGTTTCATTCATTTTTTCAATTTTTTGTAGCAAATGATAAGCTATAAAAGGGCCTTTACGAAAAGATCTTGCCATAAATTTATTTGAAGATAAAATTATAAAAATAATTAAAAGAACAGTTAGTCTTATACTCTTGAACGAACTATATAAATATCGCTGTACTTCTCTTTTTTTCTTGTTTTAACACCAAGTGCAGCTTTACCCCAAGGAGTATAAGCTTTGGGACGTCCAATAGTTGCACGACCTTCTCCACCACCATGTGGATGGTCACAAGGATTCATAACAGAACCACGAACTGTTGGTCTAATACCCAGCCAACGTTTACGCCCTGCTTTCCCTAACTTAATATTATTACTATCTCGATTACTTACCATACCAATTGTTGCATAACAACTTTTATGAACAATCCTAATTTCTTTAGAAGGTAAACGTACTGTGACATAGTTATTCTCTTTTGCTAAAATTCTTGCTGAAGTTCCTGCTGCTCGAACAATTTGACCACCTTTATTATAAGACAATTCTATATTGTGAATAGAGGTACCTAAAGGTATATTTTCTAAAGGTAATGCATTACCAATTTCAACAGGTGCATTTGGACCAGACATGATCTTACTGCCAATTTTTAAAGAATCCGGACAAATGATATAAGTTTTATCACCATTTTCATAATGAATTAATGCAATCCTAGCGTTACGATTCGGATCGTATTCAATAGCAAAAACATTACCTAAAATATCATGTTTCTTACGTTTAAAATCTATAATACGATATCTTCTTTTATGACCACCACCATGATGACGTGTTGTAATTAATCCTTGATTATTACGACCCTTTTTTCGATGATTTCTACCAATTAACTTTTTTTCTGGTTTTGTCTTAGTAATTTCATCAAAAGAAGAAAAAACAGTATTTCTTGTACCAACAGTATAAACTTTACAAATACGAATAGCCATAAATATTATTCCTCTTCCTCTTTATTTAATAGTTATGTTATTAGTTAGTAGAAAAGAGATCAATTTTATTATCCTTTGCTAATTTCACGATTACTTTTTTGTAGCGAGGTCTAACACCTGTAAATTGACCTACACGACGTTTTTTCTTAGGTAAGTTACAACTATTAACTTTAATAACACTTACATCAAATAAAAACTCAATTGCCTTTTTTATACTAACTTTATTTAGTTTAGGATCTACTAAGAATGTATATTGGTTATTTTCTAATAATAAGTTTGTTTTAATAGTCGTAACAGGGTATTTGATCAAATCAATACTTGAACTAAACTTTATTCTAGCCATTATAAGTTTCCTCAATTGTTTTTAAACTATCTTTAGTAATCAATAAATTTTTAGCTAATAAAACTTGTTTTAAGTTTAAGTTATTTGCAACTATTAACTTAATTGTTTTTATGTTTCGAGTAGATTTAAGTAATTTTTCCTCTATTTTTGGAACAACAATTAATGTGTTTTCAAATAAATTTATACCAAAAGTATTTAATACTTTAATAATATTACTAGTTTTATATTCTAAAAAGTTAAAATTATCTATTATTGTAATATCTTTTTGTTTAGCGATTAATAAGCTTCGTAAACTTAATTGCCATTCTTTACGGTTTATTTTACTCGAATACAATTTTGGTTTAGGACCAAAAGAAACTCCTCCACCTTTCCATAAAGGTGATCTATTCGAACCTGCACGAGCTCTTCCAGTACCCTTTTGTCTCCAAGGTTTACGTCCCCCACCTTTTACTTCGGCTCTAGTTAATGTATTGGCAGTACCTTGTCTTTCATTAGACCTTTGGGCTAAATAGGCACGTTGAATAACATAGTTAATTGTATTAGTTGCTTCTTTCGATTTTAAAGTTAATGTTATCTCGTCTCCACTTTCTTCTCCTGTTAAAATGTTAATAGGAAAAGTAAGAATTTTTTGTAAAATCATAAATAATTTTTTAGTTTATTATTAAAATTTAATTTGAACGAACAATATTTAGTAAATTACCAGGTTTACCGGGTACATTACCTTTTAGAATTAAAAGATTTTGTTTTGAATCAATTCCTAAAATTTTTAGTTTTGATACTGTAATCTTCTTTGCTCCTAATTGTCCTGCCATTAGCTTTCCTGGAAACACTCGACCTGGTGTAGTTCCTGGTCCTATTGACCCTGGAGCTCTATGGTTTTTAGAACCATGAGTCATTGGTCCACGTTTAAATTTATGTCTTTTTTGGTTTCCACTAAACCCCTTACCTATAGATTTTCCAGTAACATTAACAAATTGACCAATCTCAAAATGATTAACATTTAATACTTGGCCTAATGAGTAATTTTCTAAATCTATAACTTTATATTCACACAAATCAGATAAGGGTGGTAACCCATTTTTCTTTAAGTGTCCTAATTCAGCTTTTTTTAGATTTGACGTTCGCCCTTTTGAATGCCCAATTTGAACTGCATTATACCCATTAAGTTTTTCTGTTTTAATTTGAGTAATAAAACATGAACCAATACGTACTACAGTTACGGGCAAAGCTAAACCGTCTTTATCAAAAACTTGCGTCATGCCAATTTTATTTCCAAATATTCCAATAGACACAATTATTTATACTCCAAGTTTATATTTTAGAACTAAATTAATATAGTAAATATACCAATTAAAGTAATCGACATATGGATTAAATTGCCAATAAAATTATTCAATTTTATTAATTAATAATCTAGTTAATTTTTGTCTATGCCCAATCTTTTTACGATATTTCTTTTTGGGTTTCATTTTAAACACAAGGATTTTTGGCCCTAAAAAATGTTTACTAACTACTCCCTTTACTACAACATTGTTTAAATAAGGTTGTCCGATAAGAGTATTTGTTTTCTGTTTAACAAATAAAACTCGTTTGATTAAAATAGTGCTACCGATTTTAAGAATCAATCTATTAAATTCAATAAATTTTTTAGGTTCTACCCAAAATTGACGACCACTGGCTTCTATAATTGCGTATTCCATTGAATAAAAATTATATAACCCTAAGTAATAGTTTTTCAAATTTCTTGATACTATTCTATTTTATTTTTTTAATTCTAATTCAAACATAAAAGTCCTGGCATAAGCTATCTTCCCAAAGGACTGCTCCTTAAGTATTGTAACTGTTATAGCGTTTCACCATTGAGTTCGAAATGGATCAATGTGGTTCCACTATCCTTTAAACACCAAGACAATATTTTTTAAAGCTAGAAAAAAGTTCAAGTCCTCGATCTATTAGTACATCTCAGCTTAATATATTACTATACTTCTACTTGATGCCTATTTGCAAACCGTTCTTAAAAGAGCGGTTATGTAACGGCTAGTCTTGCCGTGATCTTACTTGCTTTCACAATAAGAGTACTCATCTTGAGGTGGGCTTCCCACTTAGATGCTTTCAGCGGTTATCCTTTCCATACGTAGCTACCCAGCGTTTACCATTGGTATGATAACTGGTACACCAGCGGTATGTTCTTCTCGGTCCTCTCGTACTAAAGAAGAATCCTCTCAATACTCTAACGCCTACACCGGATATGGACCGAACTGTCTCACGACGTTCTGAACCCAGCTCACGTACCGCTTTCATGGGCGAACAGCCCAACCCTTGGGACGTACTACCGCCCCAGGATGCGATGAGCCGACATCGAGGTGCCAAACCTCCCCGTCGATGTGAACTCTTGGGGGAGATCAGCCTGTTATCCCTAGAGTAACTTTTATCCGTTGAGTGACGACTTTTCCACTCAATATCGCCAGATCACTAAGACCGACTTTCGTCTCTGTTCGACTTGTAGGTCTCACAGTCAAGCTTCCTTATGCCTTTACACTCTTCGATCGATTTCTGACCGATCTGAGGAAACCTTTGTACGCCTCCGTTACCTTTTAGGAGGCGACCGCCCCAGTCAAACTGCCCGCCTGAAACTGTCCCCTGACCGGCTAACGATACAGGGTTAGAATTCTAGTTTTATTAGAGTGGTATCTCACTGATGGCTCAATTACTCCCGTAAGAGTAACGTCAAAGCCTCCCACCTATGCTGCGCAAATAAAACCCGAAACCAATTTCAAGTTACAGTAAAGCTTCATAGGGTCTTTCTGTCCTGGTGCAGGTAGTCCGCATCTTCACAGACAAGTCTATTTCACCGAGTCTCTCTCTGAGACAGTGTCCAAATCGTTACGCCTTTCGTGCGGGTCGGAACTTACCCGACAAGGAATTTCGCTACCTTAGGACCGTTATAGTTACGGCCGCCGTTCACCGGGGCTTCAGTTATCAGCTTCGTTAAAAAACTAACCAACTTCTTTAACCTTCCGGCACTGGGCAGGCGTCAGCCCCCATACGTTGTCTTACAACTTAGCGGAGACCTGTGTTTTTGGTAAACAGTCGCTTGGACCTTGTTATTGCAACCTAATAGGTACCCCTTCTCCCGAAGTTACAGGGTTATTTTGCCGAGTTCCTTAGAGAGAGTTATCTCGCGCCCTTTGGTATACTCTACCAACCCACCTGTGTCGGTTTAGAGTACAGGTATTCTTTATTTATGGCAGTGCAAGCTTTTCTTGGAAGTATAACATCAACTACTTCATATAACGCGCACGTTATTCCGTATTCATGACTCAGCTCAAAGTATTTTCTCTACTTCTCAACACCTCGTACACTTAAACCAATAACCAATATTTGGCTAGTTTAGCTGTCTTCGTCCCTCGTTGCCAATAAAGAATAGTATAGGAATATTAACCTATTGTCCATCGACTACGCTTTTCAGCCTCGCCTTAGGTCCTGACTTACCCCCCGCGGACGAGCCTTCCGGAGGAAACCTTAGGTTTTCAGGGCATCGGATTCTCACCCATGTTTTCGCTACTCAAGCCGACATTCTCACTTCTGCTTCGTCCACGCCCGCTTACGCTAACGCTTCAATCTATAACAGAACGCTCCCCTACCGATATAATTATTTATTATTATTTTTAATATCTCACAGCTTCGGCAAATTACTTAGTCCCGTTCATTTTCGGCGCAGGATTACTCGACCAGTGAGCTATTACGCACTCTTTAAAGGATTGCTGCTTCTAAGCAAACCTCCTGGTTGTTTAAGTCTTCCCACCTCCTTTACCACTTAGTAATTATTTAGGGGCCTTAGCTGGTGATCTGGGCTGTTTCCCTCTTGACAATGGAGCTTATCCCCCATAGTCTTACTGGTTAGCTATACACTTAGTATTCTTAGTTTGCGTCGATTTGGTACCGAATTACCAGCCCGCACCGAAACAGTGCTTTACCCCTAAGCTATAACGCTAACCG